AAATGAGGGATCTCCTAGTCTGGATAGGCTTGAAAAAAGAACCATATTATGCGATGATGAGAATAAAAAAAAATGCTTGCCAAAAGCATATGATCCTTTTTTCAACGGACCTTGTCGAGGAACACGAAAAAAACTCTATTCACATGCAATCATGAATCATTTAATTACTTATACAAATACAGAAGATTTAGTAGAAATTTTTTGGATAAATAAGATTCATGATCTACTTCTTAATGATTCCTTAGGAATTTACCGTCAATCATTTTTAAAAAAAACGGAAAAGTCCTTCATCTCAATTGATGAATTATCTTCTGAGTGCGGACACATTTTTAATTTTGAAAAATGTCCTTTATTGACAGAAGCAAAAATAATTGATTCAGAAAGTCAAGCAAAATCTTTGCAATTTGTATTCGATGTAATTACAAAAGATCAAAAAACAAAGAAAAAGAAAGATATTGGAATTAAAATAAAAGAAGTCAGTAAAAAGGTGTCTAGATGGTCATACAAATTAACCGAGGATTTGTTGGAAGAAGAGGAAAAAGAAAATGAAGAAGAATTAGAAGAAGAAGAGCATGAGATTCATTCAAGAAGAGCCAAACGTGTTGTAATTTATAACGATAATGATCAAAATACCAATTCTATTTCTAGTACTAAGAATGCTAGTAACAATGAGAAAAATGATAATAAAACGGAAGAGGAAGAGGAAGAGAAAGAGGAAGAGAAAGAGGAAGAGAAAGAGGAAGAGAAAGAGGAAGAGAAAGAGGAAGAGGAAGAGGAAGAGGAAGAGGAAGAGAAAGAGGAAGAGAAAGAGGAAGAGAAAGAGGAAGAGAAAGAGGAAGAGAAAGAGGAAGAGGAAGAGGAAGAGAAAGAGGTAGCTCTGATACGTTACTCCCAACAATCGTGTTTTCGTCGCAATCTAATCAAAGGATCCATGCGCGCTCAAAGACGTAAAACAGTTATTTGGGACCTCTTTCAAGTAAATGCGCATTCCCCACTTTTTTTGGACCGTATAGACAAAACATCTTTTTTTTATTCTTTTCATATTAATGAAATGAAGAATCTTATTTTGAGGAATTGGATGGGTAGAGAACGAGAATCTGAATTTAAAATTTTAGATTCCCATTTTGAAAATGAAGAGACAAAAGAAGAAAAGGATAAAAAAGAACGTATAGAAATATCAGAAGCTTGGGATACCTTTGTATTTATTCAAGCAATAAGAGGTTTAATGTTAGTAATCCAATCTTTTTTTAGAAAATACATTATATTGCCTTCATTTATAATAGCTAAAAATATTTTACGTATGTTATTATTTCAATTCCCCGAGTGGTACGAGGATTTGAAGGAATGGAATAGAGAAATGCATATTAAATGCACCTATAATGGTGTTCAATTATCAGAAACAGAATTTCCCCAAGATTGGTTAACAGACGGCATTCAGATAAAGATTCTATATCCTTTCTGTCTAAAACCTTGGCGAAAAGCTAAGGTACGATCTCATCATAGAGATCGAGGAGATTCAAAATATAAAAACAAAAATTTTTGTTTTTTAACAGTCTGGGGAATGGAAGCAGAACTTCCCTTTGGTTCTCCCCGAAAACGACCTTCTTTTTTTGAACCTATTTATAAAGAACTCAAAAAAAGAAATAGAAGGGTAAAAAATAAGATTTTACAAGTTATAAACTTTTTGAAGGAAAGAATAAAATCCTTTATATTTATAAAAGTTAGAAAAGAAAAAACAAAATGGGTCACTAAAATATTTATAGTTATCAAACTCATAATGAAAAAATTGGAAAAAATAAATCCAATTTTTTTATTTGAGTTGAGGAAAGAAAAAGTATATGAAATGAAGGAAAACGAAAAAGATTTACAAAAAAATAAAAAGATTCTTCGCGAATCATCTGTTCGAATTCGACCAAAAAATTGGTTAAATTATTCACTAATAGAAAGAAGAATGAAAGATCTTTCTGATAAGACAATAAAAATCAGGAATCAAATAGAACGAAACGAAAAAGAAAAAAAAAAAGATATAGTTCTAATTTATGATAATAAAAGGCCGGAATCTTTGAAAATCTTCAAAAGGAAAAATATCCGATTAATGCGTAAATCGCACTACTTTATAAAATCATTCATTGAAAAAATATACATAGATATTTTACTATGTACCATTAGCATTCCTAAGATCAATGCACAACTTTTCTTTAAATCAAAAAAAAATATCTTTAATAAATCCATTTACAACAATAAAAGAAATAAAGAACAAGAAGGAATTGATGAAACAAATAAAAATACAATGAAGTTTCATTTTGGTTTGACTAGAAAAAAGTTGTTTTCAAATACTTATAGTACTGAGAATAGGAATCCAAATTCCGATACTTATTGGAACTTATCTTCCATATCTCAAGCATATGTATTTTACAAATTATCACAAACCCAATTACTTAATAAGGATCGCTTGAGACCTGTATTTCAATATAAAGGAAACTCTCCTTTTTTTAAGGAAAAATTAAAAGACTCTTGTATGATAATGATACACGGAATATTTGATTCCAAATCAAGACATAATAAAATTCATTCGTATGTAATGAACGAATGGAAAAACTGGTTAAAAGGTCATTATCAATACGATCCATCTCAAAAAAAATGGTCTCGATTAGTAACTAAAGAATGGCGAAATAGAATCAATCAACGCTGTATGATTCAAAACCAAAACAAGGAATCAATCCAATTGGATTTATATAAAAAATACCAATTCATTCATTCCATGAAAAAAAATAACTATGCAGCGGATTCTTTTATGAGTCAAAAAGAAAAATGGAAAAAAAATCACAGATATGATCTTTTATCATATAAATACATAAGTCCTCCTAATTCATATATTTCTGGATCAACATTAGAATTTGAAATAAACGGGGATCGAGAAATTCCATATCATTTCAATACATCGAAACCCGAATCATTTTATGTATTAGTAAGTATACCTAGTAATAATTATCTAGAAAAAGGATATATTATTGATAGGAATAGAAATTTGGATAGAAAATATTTTGATTGTAGAATTCCTCATTTTTGTTTTAGAAAGAATATTGAGATCTGGACCAATGCACATATTGGCATGACGATTCATAAAAATACTAAGACTGAAATTAAAAATTTAAAAAAAATGAAAAAAAAAGATCTTTTTTCTACTACGGTTCGTCAAGACATCAAACCATGCAATCAAAAAAGAAACTTTTTTGATTGCATGGGAATGCATCAAGAGGGGTTCTCTGATACTGCATCAAATCATAATACTATATCCAATCTCGAATCTTGGTTCTTCCCAGAATTTGTGCAACTTTTTAACATATATAAGATTCAACCTTGGATCATTCCAATCAAATCACTCTTTTTTCATTTTAATAAAAATGAAAAAATAAATATAAATACAAAGAAAAATCCTCATGAATCGTCTAATAAAAAAGATCTTGAATTAGTAAATTACAAGCAGGAAGAACAAGAACAACAGGATCAAGGAAATCTTATATCGAATCTACGAAAACAAGAGAATAAAAAAGCTGTTGAAGAAGATTACGCAAGATTAGACATAGAAATTAAAAAGGGTAGAAAAAAAAAAATAAATAAATATAAGAGAAAAAAACAAACGGAACTAGATTACCTTTTGAAAAAATATTTCCTTTTTCAATTAAGATGGGCTGATCCCTTGAATCAAAGAATAATGAACAATATTAGGGTATATTGTCTCCTACTTAGACTGATAAACCCAAAGGAAATTACCATATCCTCGATTCAAAGAGGTGAAATAAATCTAGACGAAATGCTAATTCAAAAGGAGCTAGTTCTTACAGAATTGATAAGAAAGGGAATATTTATTATTGAACCAATTCGTCTATCTATAAGAAGGGACGGAAAATCTATTGTATATCAAACTATGGATATTTCATTGGTTGAGAAGAAGAAGCACCAAACAAATAGAAAATACGCAAAAAAAAGACATATTGAGAAAGAGGGGTTTGAAAAATCCATTCCACGATACAGCCACTTATTTTTTAGTGAAGACAAAAATCATTATGATTTCCTTATTCCTGAAAATATTCTATCTCCTAGGCATCGGAGAGAATTTAGAATTCTAATTTGTTTCAATTCACGGAATTGGAATGTTTTGGATAGAAATCCAAGATTTTGCAATGAAAAGAAAATAAAAAACTGTGGACAATTTTTGAATCAGAACAAGCATATTAACACCGATGCAAAAAATTTAATTAAATTCAAATTGTTTCTTTGGCCCAATTATCGATTAGAAGATTTAGCTTGTATGAATCGTTATTGGTTTGATACCAATAACAGCAGTCGTTTCAGTATGTCAAGAATACATATGTATTCACAATTCAGAATGAATTCAATTCAAATGCAAAATTAAAAAATTTTTATTTTTATATTTTTTTTATATTTTATAGTGGATTTCCTACATATCGTGTGACATATTCTGTAGATGAAAGCCGAAATATATAGACTGTATAACATTATAATTTCTAACACATGATGCTGATTTCATAGTGTATCCATTTTCACTAGGAGTAGCAGAATCTTTTTAGTTTAAGTAAAACTAAATCGTTCTATTTCGTGAATGCATATATTTATCAGACCCTTTTTATCCAATATCCAAATCCAATTTCGATTTATACTAGATGAAAATAACTGTCATAATAAATCTTATTATTTTTCCTGATCGGTAAAATTCACAGAAAATAAAAATTTTAATTTATTTTATGGTCAAAAATTCATTTATCTCAGTTATTCCACAAGAAGAAAAAGACGAAAATAGTGGGTCTGTTGAATTTCAAGTATTCCATTTCACCAGTAAGATACGGAGACTTACTTCACATTTAGAATTGCACAAAAGAGATTTTTTATCACAAAGGGGTCTGCGAATAATTCTGGGAAAACGTCAACGATTATTGACTTATTTGTCAAAGAAAAATAAAGTGCGTTATAAGAGATTAATGGATCAGTTAGATATTCGGGAACCAAAAACTCGTTAATTTAAATTAAATTTATTATTTGAGTTTATTATTATTTATTATTAGCCTTGTTATTTTTTTTTTTTTTTTATTAATTATTTATATTATATTTAATTATTTTAATTATTTTATAATAATTATTTAATATTTAATAATATAATAGTTTTATTTTAGATTTATATTATAGTTATTTTTTATATTATTTTTATATTATAGTTATAATATTAGAATATTCTTATTTTCATTTTTTTTTTTTTTTTATAGAATTTACATTTTATATATGACTATATGAATATGAATAGGATTATTTAGAATTACTAGAATTATACTAAATTCAATTTAAATTAGGATAAATTAGGATATATATATATATGAAAAATGAAAATATAATATATTTAATATTAAGAAAATAAACATGATTCGTATGTACAACTCATATTTCATGGTTATTCAAACGTAAATCAAAGGATCTTGGCCCTTTCTCATAAACAGATTTTAAAATCTATTGATTCTATAAATTTTTAAAAATCATTGATTCGTCTGGTATCTACAATAGAAAATATATGATTTCCATCATTTTCTAATTAAAATTTTATCAGATCGAAAATCTTTTGTGTTCAAAACTTCAATTTATAGACCCAATGTCGCATTCAGTAAAAATTTATGATACATGTATAGGGTGTACCCAATGTGTACGAGCTTGTCCCACGGATGTATTAGAAATGATACCTTGGGACGGATGTAAAGCTAAGCAAATTGCTTCCGCGCCAAGAACCGAGGATTGTGTAGGTTGTAAGAGATGTGAATCCGCTTGCCCAACGGATTTTTTGAGTGTCCGTGTTTATTTATGGCATGAAACAACTCGCAGCATGGGTCTTTCTTATTGATATGTAACAAAAAACTCCCCTTGAATCATTTGATTCCTCTTTACCGATAAAACTCCGTACTCGAGAAAAGAAAATAAAAATATATTATTCTTCTCCCGAACACGGAGTTTTCTGGTCAAAATTTATCTTGTCTTTATCACGAGTTATTTTCCTTGGTTAACAATACTTCTGGTTTTGCCGATATTTGCGGGTTCTTCAATTGTCCTTTTCCTTCATAAAGGAAATAAGGCGTATAGGAGGGATACTATATGTATATGTATCCTGGAGCTCCCTCTAATGACCTATGTATTTTGTTCCAATTGGACGATCCATTAAACCAATTGAAGGAAGATTCTAAATGGATAAATATTTTTTTATTTTCACTGGAGACTGGGAATCGATGGACTTTCCATAGGACCCATTTTACTGACAGGATTTATCACTTGAACCAACAAACATTAGATTTCTAAAAATTAGCTAATCAATCATATCCCGCAGCATTGGAAATAATATTCCATTTTGGTTTTCTTATAGCTTATGCTGTCAAATCGCCGATGATACCCCTACATACATGATTACCAGATACCCACGGGGAAGCGCATTACAGTACATGTATGCTTCTAGCTGGAATCTTATTAAAGATGGGAACATATGGATTGATTCGGATCAATATGGAATTGTTAGCTCACGCTCATTCTAAATTCTCTCTCTGGTTGATCATAGTAGGAATAATACAAATCTTTTATGCAGCTTCAACATCTCTTGGTCAACGCAATTTTAAAAAGCATATTGCCTATTCTTACGTATCTCATATGGGTTTCATAATTATAGGAATTGGTTCTATAACTGGCATGGGACTCAATGGAGCCATTTTACAAATACTCTCTCATGGATTGATCGGTGCTGCACTTTTTTCTTAGCAGAAACGAGTTGGGATAGAATACGTTTTGTTTATCTCGACGAGATGGTGGGGAATATCTATCCCAATGGAAAAAATATTGATATTTACCATGTTTAGTAGTTTCTCGATGGCTTCTCTTGTATTACCAGGAATGAGTGGTTTTGTTGCAGAATTCTTAGTCTTTTTTGGAATAATTACTAACCAAAAATATCTTTTCATGCCAAAAATGTTAATTACTTTTGTAATAGCAATTGGAATGATATTAACTCCTATTTTTTTATTGTCTATGTTACGTCATATTTTCTATGAATACAAGCTATTCAATATACCAAACTATAAATTTTCATATTCTGGACCGCGAAAACTATTTCTTTCGATCTGTATCTTTCTACCTGTAATAGGAATTGAGATTTATCCTGATTTCGTTCTTCCGTTATCGGTTGACAAGGTACAAGTTATATTAGCTAATAATTTTTATTATTTTTATAGAAATATAGATACTAATTCTTTTTATAGCTTAGAAAATTCTAATTAATTAGAAGGAAAGTCTTATAATTCTTTGACTTTCATCTTTTCACGATTCTTCATTGTACAATGAAAAAAATGAAGAGTGAATTAGAATTGTAATGAAATACATCTAGAGTTTTTGAGAACCATTTGAATAATTCCTCCATTCAAACGGTTTTCAAAAACTCGCACAAATACTCATTGTCTATCAGACGATGTTTTTATGTGTTCTTCATGTAGTTTATTTTATTCAATTAGATATAAATGGGAATGAACCATAACTATGGAACCCGATTCCTAATAGATTGATCCCAAAATAGCATATCCAAATTAGGAGAAATCCTATAGAAGCCACAAATGCCGAATTTGTGCCTTGGTCTTGCAATTTTTTATTTGTTCTAATATGTAAATAGATTGCAAATATGGTCCAAGTAATAAATGCCCAAGTTTCCTTAGGATCCCAATTCCAATAAGAACCCCATGCTTCATTAGCCCATACTGCTCCAGAAAGAATGCCTATGGTTAAAAAGGTAAACCCTAAACTAATGACACGATAACTCCAATAATCCAAACGCTGAATTAATTGATATTTGTAAAAATTTAGAAATGAGAGAAAAGAAGTCTTTTTAAATACACTTTCTTTTTCGTTCAAATATTCTATCGTACCAACAAAGAAAAATGACTTCCTTAAGCTTATAAAATTCTTGTTAAAAAAAAAATCGATATTTTTTCGAAATGTAATCACTATAAGAGCAACTGATAATAATGATCCGCATAAAAGAACTGCATAGCTCAATAGCATCATACTGACATGCATCATTAACCAGTGAGATTGTAGAGCAGGTACTAATATTGCGGATTGATGCATTTCAATTGAAAGACCTGACGTGGCAAAACCTTGGGTAAAAATGGCACTTGGTGCAGTTATTGTGCTTAAATAATTTTTATGATTCCCAAGATATGGAATCATATGAATAATAGAGAAATTCCACGAAAGGAAGATTAATGATTCATATAAATTACTTAAGGGAAAATGTCCTGAAGAAATCCAACGAATAACTAAAAACCCTGTTATAGAGAAAAAAGTAGCTATCATCCCCTTTTCTGACGAATTACGCAATCCTTCTATTTCATAGACTAATAAGTTCATCAAATGAATCATAATCACAATTGAGATGATCGAAAAGGAAATATGAGTTAATATATGTTCTAAGGTCACAAATATCATAAACATAAAAAAGTGTCCCTATTAAATTAAATAATAAATAATTTAAATTGGAGATTAAAATAAATATTAAAAAAAAAAATACAATATAATATACATTAATAATACATTAGTAAATGTCAATTATTATTATTTTAAGTTCTTTGAGACATATCAATTAAGATTTTTAAAAACGTTTTTTTGTCCCAATAAAAAACTTTTTGACTGTCCGGTAGAAACAGATTTAGCTAAAGAAAAAGCTTTTACTGCCGCTAAAGAGCCTTTTTTTTTCCAAGGATTTCTACGAATATGCTTTTTTGACATAGAAGTACGTTTTTTTGGAACTGCCATTCAAAGATAGGTGACTCATTTTTATCGTTGTATGTGAAAGACATATATTGTTCAAAATGGATTACTCTACCTATAGTGATTCCATCAATATAAATAATATAAGACAATATAAATAATAATAATATAAGAGCATAACTTTGAAAAAAAAAAATGTTCTTAATACTTAATATTAATATATAATTATATAATTTATAATTATAAATTTAATTATAAATAATTATAAAACAATAATCAATAATAAAATAGAATAAAAAAAGCTAGGTTTCTATTTCTATTATTGTTATAGTTTATAATACATAAATGGAAAAGTTTATTATGAAAACTGAACTTACGAAAATACTAACTGAATATTCTTGATATTGAACTTGAACATTTCCATTCATATGGAAATGCATTTTTCTTCATTGTTTCCTAAACTCTATTGAATATAGACAATTCAACATGAATTTCTTATTATTCTTTCAGGTATGCCGCCATGGTGAAATTGGTAGACACGCTGCTCTTAGGAAGCAGTGCTAGAGCATCTCGGTTCGAGTCCGAGTGGCGGCATAAAATTATATAAATTATATATTATTATTTAATTATTTAATATAATTTAATATAATTATATAATTATTAAAAATAATTATATTTTCCCTTAACATTAGATTGTATTTATGTAAGATTATAAAATTTATAGATATTTTATATATTTCCATTTATATTTATGTTTTATAGATTTAGTATTTCTTAATTTATTATAGTTCAATTATGGATCTCTTTATATTTTATATTTATTTTTTATTGAATATTAAAGAATATTGATATTGAATTTAAATTCGTTTTTTATTCATTTTTTTTTTTCAAAGTTATGCTCTTATATTATTATTATTTATATTGTCTTATATTATTTATATTGATGGAATCACTATAGGTAGAGTAATCCATTTTGAACAATATATGTCTTTCACATACAACGATAAAAATGAGTCACCTATCTTTGAATGGCAGTTCCAAAAAAACGTACTTCTATGTCAAAAAAGCATATTCGTAGAAATCCTTGGAAAAAAAAAGGCTCTTTAGCGGCAGTAAAAGCTTTTTCTTTAGCTAAATCTGTTTCTACCGGACAGTCAAAAAGTTTTTTATTGGGACAAAAAAACGTTTTTAAAAATCTTAATTGATATGTCTCAAAGAACTTAAAATAATAATAATTGACATTTACTAATGTATTATTAATGTATATTATATTGTATTTTTTTTTTTAATATTTATTTTAATCTCCAATTTAAATTATTTATTATTTAATTTAATAGGGACACTTTTTTATGTTTATGATATTTGTGACCTTAGAACATATATTAACTCATATTTCCTTTTCGATCATCTCAATTGTGATTATGATTCATTTGATGAACTTATTAGTCTATGAAATAGAAGGATTGCGTAATTCGTCAGAAAAGGGGATGATAGCTACTTTTTTCTCTATAACAGGGTTTTTAGTTATTCGTTGGATTTCTTCAGGACATTTTCCCTTAAGTAATTTATATGAATCATTAATCTTCCTTTCGTGGAATTTCTCTATTATTCATATGATTCCATATCTTGGGAATCATAAAAATTATTTAAGCACAATAACTGCACCAAGTGCCATTTTTACCCAAGGTTTTGCCACGTCAGGTCTTTCAATTGAAATGCATCAATCCGCAATATTAGTACCTGCTCTACAATCTCACTGGTTAATGATGCATGTCAGTATGATGCTATTGAGCTATGCAGTTCTTTTATGCGGATCATTATTATCAGTTGCTCTTATAGTGATTACATTTCGAAAAAATATCGATTTTTTTTTTAACAAGAATTTTATAAGCTTAAGGAAGTCATTTTTCTTTGTTGGTACGATAGAATATTTGAACGAAAAAGAAAGTGTATTTAAAAAGACTTCTTTTCTCTCATTTCTAAATTTTTACAAATATCAATTAATTCAGCGTTTGGATTATTGGAGTTATCGTGTCATTAGTTTAGGGTTTACCTTTTTAACCATAGGCATTCTTTCTGGAGCAGTATGGGCTAATGAAGCATGGGGTTCTTATTGGAATTGGGATCCTAAGGAAACTTGGGCATTTATTACTTGGACCATATTTGCAATCTATTTACATATTAGAACAAATAAAAAATTGCAAGACCAAGGCACAAATTCGGCATTTGTGGCTTCTATAGGATTTCTCCTAATTTGGATATGCTATTTTGGGATCAATCTATTAGGAATCGGGTTCCATAGTTATGGTTCATTCCCATTTATATCTAATTGAATAAAATAAACTACATGAAGAACACATAAAAACATCGTCTGATAGACAATGAGTATTTGTGCGAGTTTTTGAAAACCGTTTGAATGGAGGAATTATTCAAATGGTTCTCAAAAACTCTAGATGTATTTCATTACAATTCTAATTCACTCTTCATTTTTTTCATTGTACAATGAAGAATCGTGAAAAGATGAAAGTCAAAGAATTATAAGACTTTCCTTCTAATTAATTAGAATTTTCTAAGCTATAAAAAGAATTAGTATCTATATTTCTATAAAAATAATAAAAATTATTAGCTAATATAACTTGTACCTTGTCAACCGATAACGGAAGAACGAAATCAGGATAAATCTCAATTCCTATTACAGGTAGAAAGATACAGATCGAAAGAAATAGTTTTCGCGGTCCAGAATATGAAAATTTATAGTTTGGTATATTGAATAGCTTGTATTCATAGAAAATATGACGTAACATAGACAATAAAAAAATAGGAGTTAATATCATTCCAATTGCTATTACAAAAGTAATTAACATTTTTGGCATGAAAAGATATTTTTGGTTAGTAATTATTCCAAAAAAGACTAAGAATTCTGCAACAAAACCACTCATTCCTGGTAATACAAGAGAAGCCATCGAGAAACTACTAAACATGGTAAATATCAATATTTTTTCCATTGGGATAGATATTCCCCACCATCTCGTCGAGATAAACAAAACGTATTCTATCCCAACTCGTTTCTGCTAAGAAAAAAGTGCAGCACCGATCAATCCATGAGAGAGTATTTGTAAAATGGCTCCATTGAGTCCCATGCCAGTTATAGAACCAATTCCTATAATTATGAAACCCATATGAGATACGTAAGAATAGGCAATATGCTTTTTAAAATTGCGTTGACCAAGAGATGTTGAAGCTGCATAAAAGATTTGTATTATTCCTACTATGATCAACCAGAGAGAGAATTTAGAATGAGCGTGAGCTAACAATTCCATATTGATCCGAATCAATCCATATGTTCCCATCTTTAATAAGATTCCAGCTAGAAGCATACATGTACTGTAATGCGCTTCCCCGTGGGTATCTGGTAATCATGTATGTAGGGGTATCATCGGCGATTTGACAGCATAAGCTATAAGAAAACCAAAATGGAATATTATTTCCAATGCTGCGGGATATGATTGATTAGCTAATTTTTAGAAATCTAATGTTTGTTGGTTCAAGTGATAAATCCTGTCAGTAAAATGGGTCCTATGGAAAGTCCATCGATTCCCAGTCTCCAGTGAAAATAAAAAAATATTTATCCATTTAGAATCTTCCTTCAATTGGTTTAATGGATCGTCCAATTGGAACAAAATACATAGGTCATTAGAGGGAGCTCCAGGATACATATACATATAGTATCCCTCCTATACGCCTTATTTCCTTTATGAAGGAAAAGGACAATTGAAGAACCCGCAAATATCGGCAAAACCAGAAGTATTGTTAACCAAGGAAAATAACTCGTGATAAAGACAAGATAAATTTTGACCAGAAAACTCCGTGTTCGGGAGAAGAATAATATATTTTTATTTTCTTTTCTCGAGTACGGAGTTTTATCGGTAAAGAGGAATCAAATGATTCAAGGGGAGTTTTTTGTTACATATCAATAAGAAAGACCCATGCTGCGAGTTGTTTCATGCCATAAATAAACACGGACACTCAAAAAATCCGTTGGGCAAGCGGATTCACATCTCTTACAACCTACACAATCCTCGGTTCTTGGCGCGGAAGCAATTTGCTTAGCTTTACATCCGTCCCAAGGTATCATTTCTAATACATCCGTGGGACAAGCTCGTACACATTGGGTACACCCTATACATGTATCATAAATTTTTACTGAATGCGACATTGGGTCTATAAATTGAAGTTTTGAACACAAAAGATTTTCGATCTGATAAAATTTTAATTAGAAAATGATGGAAATCATATATTTTCTATTGTAGATACCAGACGAATCAATGATTTTTAAAAATTTATAGAATCAATAGATTTTAAAATCTGTTTATGAGAAAGGGCCAAGATCCTTTGATTTACGTTTGAATAACCATGAAATATGAGTTGTACATACGAATCATGTTTATTTTCTTAATATTAAATATATTATATTTTCATTTTTCATATATATATATATCCTAATTTATCCTAATTTAAATTGAATTTAGTATAATTCTAGTAATTCTAAATAATCCTATTCATATTCATATAGTCATATATAAAATGTAAATTCTATAAAAAAAAAAAAAAAATGAAAATAAGAATATTCTAATATTATAACTATAATATAAAAATAATATAAAAAATAACTATAATATAAATCTAAAATAAAACTATTATATTATTAAATATTAAATAATTATTATAAAATAATTAAAATAATTAAATATAATATAAATAATTAATAAAAAAAAAAAAAAAATAACAAGGCTAATAATAAATAATAATAAACTCAAATAATAAATTTAATTTAAATTAACGAGTTTTTGGTTCCCGAATATCTAACTGATCCATTAATCTCTTATAACGCACTTTATTTTTCTTTGACAAATAAGTCAATAATCGTTGACGTTTTCCCAGAATTATTCGCAGACCCCTTTGTGATAAAAAATCTCTTTTGTGCAATTCTAAATGTGAAGTAAGTCTCCGTATCTTACTGGTGAAATGGAATACTTGAAATTCAACAGACCCACTATTTTCGTCTTTTTCTTCTTGTGGAATAACTGAGATAAATGAATTTTTGACCATAAAATAAATTAAAATTTTTATTTTCTGTGAATTTTACCGATCAGGAAAAATAATAAGATTTATTATGACAGTTATTTTCATCTAGTATAAATCGAAATTGGATTTGGATATTGGATAAAAAGGGTCTGATAAATATATGCATTCACGAAATAGAACGATTTAGTTTTACTTAAACTAAAAAGATTCTGCTACTCCTAGTGAAAATGGATACACTATGAAATCAGCATCATGTGTTAGAAATTATAATGTTATACAGTCTATATATTTCGGCTTTCATCTACAGAATATGTCACACGATATGTAGGAAATCCACTATAAAATATAAAAAAAATATAAAAATAAAAATTTTTTAATTTTGCATTTGAATTGAATTCATTCTGAATTGTGAATACATATGTATTCTTGACATACTGAAACGACTGCTGTTATTGGTATCAAACCAATAACGATTCATACAAGCTAAATCTTCTAATCGATAATTGGGCCAAAGAAACAATTTGAATTTAATTAAATTTTTTGCATCGGTGTTAATATGCTTGTTCTGATTCAAAAATTGTCCACAGTTTTTTATTTTCTTTTCATTGCAAAATCTTGGATTTCTATCCAAAACATTCCAATTCCGTGAATTGAAACAAATTAGAATTCTAAATTCTCTCCGATGCCTAGGAGATAGAATATTTTCAGGAATAAGGAAATCATAATGATTTTTGTCTTCACTAAAAAATAAGTGGCTGTATCGTGGAATGGATTTTTCAAACCCCTCTTTCTCAATATGTCTTTTTTTTGCGTATTTTCTATTTGTTTGGTGCTTCTTCTTCTCAACCAATGAAATATCCATAGTTTGATATACAATAGATTTTCCGTCCCTTCTTATAGATAGACGAATTGGTTCAATAATAAATATTCCCTTTCTTATCAATTCTGTAAGAACTAGCTCCTTTTGAATTAGCATTTCGTCTAGATTTATTTCACCTCTTTGAATCGAGGATATGGTAATTTCCTTTGGGTTTATCAGTCTAAGTAGGAGACAATATACCCTAATATTGTTCATTATTCTTTGATTCAAGGGATCAGCCCATCTTAATTGAAAAAGGAAATATTTTTTCAAAAGGTAATCTAGTTCCGTTTGTTTTTTTCTCTTATATTTATTTATTTTTTTTTTTCTACCCTTTTTAATTTCTATGTCTAATCTTGCGTAATCTTCTTCAACAGCTTTTTTATTCTCTTGTTTTCGTAGATTCGATATAAGATTTCCTTGATCCTGTTGTTCTTGTTCTTCCTGCTTGTAATTTACTAATTCAAGATCTTTTTTATTAGACGATTCATGAGGATTTTTCTTTGTATTTATATTTATTTTTTCATTTTTATTAAAATGAAAAAAGAGTGATTTGATTGGAATGATCCAAGGTTGAATCTTATATATGTTAAAAAGTTGCACAAATTCTGGGAAGAACCAAGATTCGAGATTGGATATAGTATTATGATTTGATGCAGTATCAGAGAACCCCTCTTGATGCATTCCCATGCAATCAAAAAAGTTTCTTTTTTGATTGCATGGTTTGATGTCTTGACGAACCGTAGTAGAAAAAAGATCTTTTTTTTTCATTTTTTTTAAATTTTTAATTTCAGTCTTAGTATTTTTATGAATCGTCATGCCAATATGTGCATTGGTCCAGATCTCAATATTCTTTCTAAAACAAAAATGAGGAATTCTACAATCAAAATATTTTCTATCCAAATTTCTATTCCTATCAATAATATATCCTTTTTCTAGATAATTATTACTAGGTATACTTACTAATACATAAAATGATTCGGGTTTCGATGTATTGAAATGATATGGAATTTCTCGATCCCCGTTTATTTCAAATTCTAATGTTGATCCAGAAATATATGAATTAGGAGGACTTATGTATTTATATGATAAAAGATCATATCTGTGATTTTTTTTCCATTTTTCTTTTTGACTCATAAAAGAATCCGCTGCATAGTTATTTTTTTTCATGGAATGAATGAATTGGTATTTTTTATATAAATCCAATTGGATTGATTCCTTGTTTTGGTTTTGAATCATACAGCGTTGATTGATTCTATTTCGCCATTCTTTAGTTACTAATCGAGACCATTTTTTTTGAGATGGATCGTATTGATAATGACCTTTTAACCAGTTTTTCCATTCGTTCATTACATACGAATGAATTTTATTATGTCTTGATTTGGAATCAAATATTCCGTGTATCATTATCATACAAGAGTCTTTTAATTTTTCCTTAAAAAAAGGAGAGTTTCCTTTATATTGAAATACAGGTCTCAAGCGATCCTTATTAAGTAATTGGGTTTGTGATAATTTGTAAAATACATATGCTTGAGATATGGAAGATAAGTTCCAATAAGTATCGGAATTTGGATTCCTATTCTCAGTACTATAAGTATTTGAAAACAACTTTTTTCTAGTCAAACCAAAATGAAACTTCATTGTATTTTTATTTGTTTCATCAATTCCTTCTTGTTCTTTATTTCTTTTATTGTTGTAAATGGATTTATTAAAGATATTTTTTTTTGATTTAAAGAAAAGTTGTGCATTGATCTTAGGAATGCTAATGGTACATAGTAAAATATCTATGTATATTTTTTCAATGAATGATTTTATAAAGTAGTGCGATTTACGCATTAATCGGATATTTTTCCTTTTGAAGATTTTCAAAGATTCCGGCCTTTTATTATCATAAATTAGAACTATATCTTTTTTTTTTTCTTTTTCGTTTCGTTCTATTTGATTCCTGATTTTTATTGTCTTATCAGAAAGATCTTTCATTCTTCTTTCTATTAGTGAATAATTTAACCAATTTTTTGGTCGAATTCGAACAGATGATTCGCGAAGAATCTTTTTATTTTTTTGTAAATCTTTTTCGTTTTCCTTCATTTCATATACTTTTTCTTTCCTCAACTCAAATAAAAAAATTGGATTTATTTTTTCCAATTTTTTCATTATGAGTTTGATAACTATAAATATTTTAGTGACCCATTTTGTTTTTTCTTTTCTAACTTTTATAAATATAAAGGATTTTATTCTTTCCTTCAAAAAGTTTATAACTTGTAAAATCTTATTTTTTACCCTTCTATTTCTTTTTTTGAGTTCTTTATAAATAGGTTCAAAAAAAGAAGGTCGTTTTCGGGGAGAACCAAAGGGAAGTTCTGCTTCCATTCCCCAGACTGTTAAAAAACAAAAATTTTTGTTTTTATATTTTGAATCTCCTCGATCTCTATGATGAGATCGTACCTTAGCTTTTCGCCAAGGTTTTAGACAGAAAGGATATAGAATCTTTATCTGAATGCCGTCTGTTAACCAATCTTGGGGAAATTCTGTTTCTGATAATTGAACACCATTATAGGTGCATTTAATATGCATTTCTCTATTCCATTCCTTCAAATCCTCGTACCACTCGGGGAATTGAAATAATAACATACGTAAAATATTTTTAGCTATTATAAATGAAGGCAATATAATGTATTTTCTAAAAAAAGATTGGATTACTAACATTAAACCTCTTATTGCTTGAATAAATACAAAGGTATCCCAAGCTTCTGA